CATACAGAGCCATCGAACCTGCCCAACCAGCAACCAGAGCTGTATGCATTATATGAACGGAAAGCAACCGACCGGGATCATTCAATACAACGGTATGAACACGATACCAAGGTAAACCCATGGAAAATACCTCTTTATCAAAGATAAATAGACACTACGTAACTTTATTGCATTGGAAAAGCTATACTATGACTATTCTATGGACCCCCCTTGTTCTGAAATAATCCACTGAACAAGGGTTAGTATTTGTTCTATTCTATTGGTAATAATGAAACAATTCTATTCGTAGGAACAAAGAGAAGCAGATTTATTCTATACCCGATAAGTACCAATACGCAATGGGTGGTTGATACCATTTTCTATCAGTAAATGTGTCCTTCCTTATTCCTCATTAAAAGGCCCTATTCATCAAAATTTTCCTTTATTTCTTCTTTTGTCTTTCTTTATGAATTTTTCTAATCTATGGATAAAATAAATACAATAAAACCAATATTATAAAGACAATAAAATAATGTTGTTACGTTTCCATATCAAAGTAAAATATAGTACTTAGTTCTTTTTTCTTTCAATTAATGCCTATTGGTGTTCCAAAAGTACCTTTCCGAAGTCCTGGAGAGGAAGATGCATCTTGGGTTGACGTATAGTGCGACTTGTCAGATATATTGGGTCATATGGGGTTTCCCCGTTCTCTCCCCCGATCGAGATATCCTCTGTTTCGCCCAAGAAAGATAAATTGAATCATCAAAAATTTGGAGCGTGAAGCGCAATTAGATCCATTGTTTGGGGGATTCACATTACTATTATCAATTAGAATAATTTATGGTTGGCTTGGTTGGACTAAAAAATGAAGTATCCAGGCTCCGTTTAGAAAAAACCCAATTAGTATGGTAATATATCTATGATTACTACTTGTATCATAAATGATTCCTGTTTGGTATTTGTAAAGAGATCCTATTTGTCAAGCGAGGGAATCTCAAACTAAATACTTGGTGAAAGGTATGAAATGAATTGAAAAAAAAAAGAAAGTCATAACAAAAAGAAATGGTAATGAGAAGATTTGTCCTATATGTGCAAATAAAAATCGGGCGGATCTTTACCCGGAGTAGAGCATAAACCTAAAAAGATGAAAGAGACCCATTCAGGAACAAGAAAATACCATCGTGATTTTGATTGAATCTCGATGAAACAATACATCAATGAGAAGTTAATTCGATAAGTTTAGTGACTTTTTTTCTATTATAAGGAAGAAAGAAGTTCAAATTCGTCTTTATTGAAAAATCGAAGAAAAAGTCCTTTCATTAGAAGTCAGAAAAAACCTGCTATGAAAAAAGAATAGGAACAAAGAAAGAGGACTTGAATCTATACATTGATTCTTTTTTTTTTCGCAATTCTTTTTTGAACCGTATGCGTCAAAAGGTGCATGTACGGTTCCTAAGGGATACAATTTTACCCTAATCAACCGACTTTATCGAGAAAGATTACTTTTTTTAGGCCAAGAAGTTGATAGCGAGATCTCGAATCAACTTATTGGTCTTATGGTATATCTCAGTATCGAGGATGATACCAAAGATCTGTATTTGTTTATAAACTCTCCTGGCGGATGGGTAATACCTGGAGTAGCTATTTACGATACTATGCAATTTGTGCGACCAGATGTCCATACAATATGCATGGGATTAGCCGCGTCAATGGGATCTTTTATCTTGGTTGGAGGAGAAATTACCAAACGTCTAGCATTCCCTCACGCTTGGCGCCAATGATGTTTTTTTTATTTGAGAGAAAAAAGAAGACTATGCCTTCGCCATATGAATATTAAGTAATAATAGCATGGCACTTCGAATTCGATATGCAAAATTTTTGTATTGTTTTTTTTTCAAAAGATTCGATTATGTATCGAGAGAGTAGTATGAGATAAAAGGTATTTCCGATTTCTCTTATCTATCGGGAGTCCAGTTCAGCGTCACAAACTTTTTTGTTTTCACACCGAAGGGCTCTTAACAATATTTATGTTATAAAAAAAGAGGGCGAAAAAAAAACAAGATTTTTCCTTATTTGATTGGATCAAAAAGAAACTTTGGGATTGCTGAATCAAAGACAAAAAAAAGAATCAATTTAAAAATAGAAAGCAACGGAGCCATCATAGTATTTTTGAACTCCTCGGAAAGGAAGGGTGGCAATTTGATCATTTATCCATCTGGGTCTGATAGATTCTATTTTTCTCTTTCTTCAATGGAAGGTTAGGGGTCAATTTTATTGTAGAGCCGTATGCAATGCACAAAAGATAATGCCCGTACGGTTGTTCAATTCTATCTTTTTTTTCCTATTATTCTTTATCTTTCTTTCTTTTCTCTTCGTTTCATCACGCGAGATAGAGAACTGTTATATCATCAGGGTAATGATCCATCAACCTGCTAGTTCTTTTTATGAGGCACAAACGGGAGAATTTATCCTGGAAGCGGAAGAACTGCTGAAACTACGCGAAACCCTCACAAGGGTTTAT